CAAAACAACAGATGCTAAGAAGAATAAAAGCCCTTGGACACGTAATGGATCTTGAAGTACTATTTCTGCATCTCCCTGACCAAATCCACCCACATTAGGATTACTTGTTAATGGTTGATCAAATTTGATAGACTCGCCCTCTGAAACAAGAAGTTCTGGTCCTGGAGGGATAATATCAACCACTTGACGCCCATCTGCTGCATCTACTATGGATATTTCATATCCGCCTTTTTCTTTTCGTACGATTTTGCTTACTATACCTGCTGCTGTAGCATTATAAACTGTATTGTTACTCTTACTTCCGTCGGGGTAAATCTGACCCCTTCCCCTGTTTCCACCTACGTATATAGGATATTTTAAGAAGTGAACATCTTTCTTAGTAGCGGGATCGGGTGAAAGAATAGGAAAAGTGATTTCAATATATTTCTGACCAGGAACAGGCCCTATCACAAGAATATTTTTTTTATCAGGGCGATAGCTCTGAAAAGAGAGATTACCCATTTTTTCTTTTATCTCAGGGGAAATACGATCAGCAGGAGCTAATTCAAAACTCTCAGGTAAAATAAGAACAGCCCCCACATTCAAACCCCCCTTTTTACCATTAGCAAGAACTTGTTTCAATTGCATATCATAAGGAATTCGAACAACGGCTTCAAATACAGTATCAGGAAGTACTACTTGTGGAACTTCAATATCCACGGTCTTATTAGCTAAATGACAATTGGCGCATACAATACGCCCAGTAGCTTCTCGTGGATTTTCATAACCCTGCTGTGCAAAAATGGGATATGCACTTGAAATAGATGCCCGAGTTATGATATATATCATGAGTGATACAGAAACGGATCGAGTAATCTGTTTCTTTATCCAAGAAAAATTATTTTTAGTTGGCATGGTACACTTATGGATCCCAAAAATTTCTACAATAAAATGGGTAGATCACTAATATAGTTCTCTATCCACAATTATGCTATTTACTTTAATGGAAAAATTTGACTCTAATAATATAGAAAAAATCCCTGGGATCAGTACAAATAGAAAGAATAAGTACGATTTAAAAAGTTTTGCTTATGTATAGTCACAAAAATGATCTACTCATTTGTCATTTTTCAATCATTCATTGAATGATAAATCACTACAAGTGATGGGGATACGCGATTTAAATAACGGAAAATCCAATATTTAAAAATAGTATCTAGAATTACTGGAAAGGTGGAAACAAGACCAGATATAATTTGATCGTTATCAACAAATCCAAAATCTTTGTAGACAGAACCGATCATTAGTTCCCACCCATGGGGCGAATGAAATCCGATGCATAAATCAGTTAATAAAAGAATAGAAAAAGCTTTTATTGTATCACTTAAGTTATATACGAATTCTTGCGCCCAAGAGTTAAGAATAACAAGTTCTTGATTACCCAGAATAGAATAACCACTTAGAAAAATGAAACATATTATATTTGTCGAGAAGTGCAAAATCGTATGCATATGATCTTCGTTGTATATCTTCATTAATTGGATCGTTTCTTTGTGGATTCCTATATGAAACTTTTGTAAATGTGTCTCTGAGTATTCCTTAATCATTTCCTCCAAGAGAAGGAGTTCCTCTAATTCTATGAATTTTTCTAGAATATTATTTTCCTGAATATCATTCAAAAAAGGTTCGGATTGTGTAGTATTCCACCAATTAGTAACCCAAGATTCCAAACTTTTATTAAATGAGAAAGAAATACACCAGGGCAAAAATACTATAGATGTAAGATAGAGGAAAGGATTAAATGTTTTATTTTTTGCCATTTTTTCATTTGTGAATTGTTAATGAACCCACTTTATTCGCCGATTCTATGTGATCCAAAATTTTTATCAAGCATGAGTCCTCTTCTAGGGTATCCATTTTTTTTTTTTTTTTTTTATTTCCTGGTTAGTCCTCGAGTCTAGAAAAAAAAAATAAATAGAATAAAAATCCACTAAAGAAATAAACAAAAAATAAATAATAAAAAATATTATTTCCCGATATCTAAATTTTAAATAAAGTATTTCCTTTTGAAAAATGCTCGAACAAATCACTTCAAGTAATGAAATATTATTCATATTTTGAGACGAAAGAAAAGAATACTTTTTCTATCAAAAAAAATATTTAATATAAAAAAAAAAATTTCACTGACTAGCCATAAGTACGAAATAGAAAAATGGAGTGAATTTTGGAAGAATATTGTAATGATCAAAAGCGAGTGGTAAAACAAGACAGAAAAAATAAATTACAAAGTTAGAAGATATTCAATTGTTTAGTCATTAAAGAGCACAAAATAAAAAAAGAAAAAGAAAGTTTGATTGACAAAAAAATGAAAAATTTACAAGATCTATCTGGATCTAAAGTATCAAGTCCAACATTTGTTGGACTTCAAATTAAAACTAAAAAGCAAAGGAAAAATTCTTTATTTCAAAATGTTTTGATAGATCGTATGACTCTATTAGTTCGGTTTCTTACTAGTTTTGTTACTGAATTGAATTCAATAGATTTCCCTACACATAAAGGAAAAGACCACAAAAATTATTTTGTTTTATGACTATTCCATATGCGTTTGCTTTATATCGAGTGATCATTTTGAAGAAATTTCAGTTATAGAGAAAGGAGATTCTTGGGTTTTGTCTCTCCTGCTAAGAAAGAATTTTTTCTTTAGTTTCTTTTTCAAAATACCTCAATTGGTACACGCAAGAAATAGGCTAATTCAGCAGCTTTTTCTTCAATTTCTCGTGGAGTCAAATTCTCATCAGTACGAGTCAAAGGAATGGCCCCTTGGCCTCTGATTTCCATATAAAGAACCCGACGGGCATAAATACCCTCTTTAACTTCTATTCGGACGGACTGAATATCTTTTATAAGAAATCGGAGAAAGATGCGACGATTTTTTCCAGGAAATCCCCAACGATAAATAGACACTATTCCTTCTTTTTTATCGAATCGATCATAACCACTACCTACATTCCAGGAAATTGTGCACCACAAATAGGAACTAATAAAAAGACCCGCGATCCCATAGAAACACATTATGAGTCCTTGTGGAAAAAAAATGATTTGTTGAGACGGAAAAAAAGATATCAAATTTATACCAAGATAACTAGAAGTTCCAGTTAATAAGAATCCTAATGAGCCTAAAAAAACGATAAAAGCCCAGCAGAAATTACTTATTTTTCGAGATCCCACTATAAGTTCTATCCATAGATGTTCTGATCGCCAACTCATACTTTACTTGATTCGATTTCAATTGCATTTTTTTGGAATTGAGAGAATAGTCCAAATTAATTTGAATTTACTCTTTTTTGTTGTTTCCGAAATAACTTTCATCAACTAGCACTATTTTGATATGAATCTTTAGAAGTAATTTATCAAATTGGTTAGATCTAAAATAAGAACCTCCTTTTTATACGATCCTACTATGGATATCAATATATAGAGATATACTGACTTTTCATTTCAGACATCCACGGATCCTCTTCTATTTTCTTTTCAAATAGCTAGAATACATTTACCCATATATCATTTTCTACATGTAGAAAAGTTTTAAAAAAGTTATGCTCAGAGAAAGACGCATCTTATATCATATTCCACTAAATGAATATTTGTGTTATGATACAAGTCTAAGTTTTCAAAAATGAAAAATCTCATCTATATATTCTATATATAGAATATAGATGAGATTTGGTCTTCTCGGATCTAACCAATCTTGTTGTTTTGAATATGAAGAGATAACGAAGCCATTGCAATTGCCGGAAAAACTAGGCCTACTAAAGGCACAAAAACAGAGGGAAAGATGAGAGTTGTCATAGAATGGGTACCTCGATTTACTATTTGTACCTGTTATTATTATATTGTTATAAAAATATCTTATAATAATTATATATAAGAATTATAGATATAGAATAAAATTCGCAAATGATAGCAAAAAAATTCTATTTTTTTTTATTTAAATTTAATGGATTTTTATCCTATTATAGATATTATGGAATCCCCCTTTTCCTATTAATTCGTATATATCTAATTATATTTAGATATTAATTAATATCATAAATTATTAATCTAAATTAATAGAATTAACAATTATGAATTTGAATTATTCAATTGTAAATGTCAAATTATTCAAATTAAACTGGATTTAAAATTCATATAGAAAAATCTAGATCGAAGTGTCTATCTAAGCGAGTATATAGAATAAATAGTTCAAGGAATGTATAACTAAATAAATGGACTTATTCATCTTTTGACATGAATGATATGTATAATAATTTCTTTTTTATACAATTAAATCTTATGTCAGTAAAAAAAGTCCCATCCTTCGTATTTTTACCGTTGATTCCGATAAACTAACTATTTTATTATTTACTAGAAAGAAAAGAATTGAACTTAATATTCTACTTGTATTTGTACTTGTTTTGACTTAAAGGAAAGAAAGCGTGGAGCTCAAATAACTCATTCAGAACACTTTTTAAAAGATTCCGTGGTACGATTAAATCGAATAAACCTTTCTGGAATAAATATTCGGACGCTTGGGAACCTTCAGGTACTGTTTTATTCAATGTTTGCTCAATTACTCGTTTACCCGCAAACGCAATGTAGGCATTGGGTTCAGCAATAATGATATCTCCCAACATACCAAAACTCGCTGTTACCCCACCAGTAGTAGGAGATGTAAGGATTGATACATAAAATAATTTTTTATTTGATTGATAATCATATAAAGCAGAAGATATTTTAGCCATTTGCATCAAGCTCAAACTTCCTTCTTGCATGCGTGCACCTCCGGAAGCACACACTATAATAAGAGGTAGAGCTTTTTTGGTAGCATACTCAATCAAACGGGTAATTTTCTCCCCGACTACGGATCCCATACTACCCCCCAGAAACTCAAAATCCATAACCCCAATTGCTACGGGAATACCGTTTAATTGGCCTATCCCTGTTTGAACAGCCTCCGTTAATCCTGTCTTTTTTTGATAAGA